AAAGAAACCTCAGAAACGGAAGAAAGAGGGGAAAGCGAGGAAGAAACAGATGTAGAAATAGAAAGAACTTTCGAAACGAAGGGGACTAAACAGGAACAAGAGGGATCCATTGAAGAAGATCCTTCTCCTTCCCTTTTTTCGGAAGAAAAGAAGGATCCGGACAAAATCGATGAAAGAGAAGAGATCCGAGTGAATGGAAAGGAAAAAACAAGGGATGAATTCAACTTTCAAGAGACATTCTATAAAGATAGCCAAGTTTATAAAACTTCTTATATGGATTGGAATAAAAATAAAGAGAATTCTAAATTAGAAATATTTCAAGAAGATCCATTTTTATTATGTTTTGAAAAACCTCTTGTGACTCTTCTTTTCGACTATAAACGATGGAATCGTCCATTGCGATATATAAAAAACAATCAATTTGAAAATGCCGTAAGAAATGAAATGTCACAATATTTTTTTTATACATGTCGAAACAATGGAAAAGAAAGAATCTCTTTTGCGTACCCCCCCAGTTTGTCAACTTTCTTGGAAATGATACAAAAAAAAATCTCTTTGTTGACAAGAGAAAAACTACCCTCTGATGAATTGTATGATCATTGGATTTATACCAATGAACAAAAAAAGAACAACTTGAGCAAAGAATTTAGAAATCGAATGGAAACTCGAAATAAAGGATCCATTATTCTAGATGTACTCGAAAAAAGAAATAGATTGTGTAATGATGAAAATAAAAAAGAATACTTGCCTAAAATATATGATCCTTTTTTGAAAGGGCCCTGTCGTGGAAGGGTCAAATTTTTTTTTTCATCCCCAATCCTAAATAAAATTTCTATAAAAAATTACATCGAGACAGGTTGGATAAATAAGATTCATGTTATATTTTTTAATACAGAACAAAAAAATTTTTCAATTCAAATAAATGAACAAGGAAGAAATTCATTATCAGAAGATCAAATAAAAATTTTGAAAATTTTCTTCAACGCAGTTATAACTGAGCCCAAGACTAAAAGAAGTAAAAAAAAATCTATTGGAATAAAAGAAATAAGTAAAAAAGTTCCTCCGTGGTCATACAAATTAATCAACGATTTGGAACAACAGGAGGGAGAAAACGAAGAAAACGTGGCAGAGGATCATCAGATTCGTTCCAGAAAAGCCAAACGTGTAGTGATTTTTACTGATAACCATCAAAATACTGATGCTAATAGCAAAAATACTAATAATCCTGATCAAGCCGACGAAGTGGCTTTGATACGTTATTCACAACAATCGGATTTTCGTCGAGACATAATCAAAGGCTCTATGCGTGCTCAAAGACGTAAAACAGTTACTTGTGAATTGTTTCAAGCAAATGTGCATTCTACTCTTTTTTTGGACAGAATAGACAAACCCCTTTTTTCTTTTGATATCTCCGGGATGATAAAATTCATTTTGAAAAACTGGATGTATAAAAAAACAACAGAATTAAGAATTTCGGATTATACGGAGGAAAAGACAAAAGAAAGTGAGAAAAAAAAAGAGGAAGAAAAAAGAGAAGAATACAAAAGAGAAGAGAAAGCACGAATAGAAATAGCGGAAGCCTGGGATAGCATTTTATTTGCTCAAGTAATAAGAGGATCCCTATTAGTAACCCAATCTTTTCTTAGAAAATATATTCTATTCCCTTCATTGATAATAGCTAAAAATATAGCCCGTATGTTATTATTTCAATTTCCCGAGTGGTCCGAGGACTTAAAAGATTGGAATAGAGAAATGCATGTTAAATGCACCTATAATGGTGTTCAATTATCAGAAACCGAATTTCCAAAAAATTGGTTGACAGACGGTATTCAGATAAAGATTCTATTTCCTTTTTGCCTTAAACCTTGGCACAGATCTAAGGTGTCACCCCCCCAGAAAGATCCGCTGAGAAATAAAGGGCAAAAAAACGATTTTTGTTTTTTAACAGTTTGGGGAATGGAAACTGAACTTACTTTTGGTTCTCCCAGAAAACAACGTTCATTTTTTGAACCCATTTTTAAAGAACTCAGAAAAAAAATTATCAAATTGCAAAAGAATTCTTTCTTAGTTATACAGGTTTTAAAAGAAAGAATCCATTTTTTTTTAAACCTTTCAAAAGAAAGAAAAAAATGGGTTATGAAAAACATTCTATTTTTAAAAGGAATAATAAAAGAACTTTCAAAAAGAAACCCAATTCAATTATTTGGATTAAGAGAAATATATGAATTGAGTGAAACTAAAAAAGAAAAAGATGGTATAATCAGGAATGGGATGATTAATGAATCGTCCATTCAAATTCTATTTATGAATTTGACAGAAAAAAAAATGAAAGATCTGGATGATAGAACCAGCACAATCAGGAATCAAATAGAAAAGATTACAAAAGATAAGAAGAAAGGATTTTTAACTCCGGAAATCAATATAAATATTAGTTATAATAAAAGAAGTTATCCTACTAAACTATTAGCATCAATAAAAAATATTTGGCAGAAATTAAAGAAATTAAAAAGAAGAAATGTTCGATTAATCCACAAATCATATTCTTTTTTCAAATTTATAATTGAAAGGATATACATAGATATCCTTCTCTGTATCATTAATATTCCGAGGATCACTACACAACTTTTTTTTGATAATTCAAAAAAAATGATTGATAAATACATTTTCAATAATGAAAGAAATAAAGAAAAAATTGATAAAAGAAATAAAAATACAATTCGTTTTATTTGGACTATAAAAAAATCAATTTCGGATATTAGTAATAAAAAATCAAAGATTTTTTTATCCTCATTCTCACAAACATATGTATTTTACCAATTATATCAAACACAAATTCGTAACTTGTATAAGTTAAGATATGTCCTTCAATATCAATATCACGGAACATCTCTTTTTCTTAAGAATAAAATAAAGGATTCTTTTGAAACACAAGGAATTTTTCATTCTGAATTAAAACATAAAAATATTTGGAATTCGGGAATGATTCAATGGAAAAACTGGTTAAGGGTTCATTATCAATATGATTTATCTCCGATTAGATGGTATCGATTAGTACCACACAAATGGCGAAATAGATTCAATCAAACCCGTATAGTGCAAAATAAAGATTTAAACAAAAAGCATTCAGATGAAAAAGATCGATTAATATCAATTAATTACAAAAAATTAAATGATTTTGAATCAAATTCAAAATATAACTTTCAACAATACTATAAATATGACCTTTTTTCATATAAATCGATTAATTATGAAAATAAGAAGGATTCACATATTTCTGTATCACCATTACGTTTAAATAATAAACAAGAGATTTGTTATAATTACAATAAGATATATAAAAAGGGTAAATTCGTTGATATGACAGGAGGTATTATTCCTATTAATTTAGAAGATGATGCTATTATGAATCTGGATAAATTTACAGATAGAAAATATTTGGATTGGAGAATTATCGATTTTTGTCTTCGAAATAAAGTCGATATTGAGTCCTGGATCGATATCGATACCAATGGTAATAAAAATACTAAGACTGGGATTAATAATTATCAAATAATTGATAAAATGGATCAAAAAGGTCTTTTTTATCTTAAAATTTCCCAAAATAGAGGAATTACGGCATCCAACAAAAAAAAAGACCTTTTTGATTGGATCGGAATGAATGAAGAAATACTAAGTCGTCCCATATCGAATCTGAAACTTTGGTTCTTTCCAGAATTTGTGCTGCTTTATAATACATATATTATGAGACTGTGGATCATACCAATCCAACTACTTCTTTTAAATTTTAATGAAAATGGTAGTGAAAATAAAAACATCACTAGAAAGAACAAAAGGAATCTTTTTCTATTTTCAAATGAAAAAAAATCGATTGAATTAAAGAATCGAAATCAAGAAGAAAAAGAATCCGCAAGTCGAGATAATCTTGAATCAGATGCACAAAATCAAGCGAACCTTGGATCACTTCTCTCAAACCAAGAAAAAGCTATTGAAGAAGATTATGCAAGCTCAGATATGAAAAAACGTATAAAGAAAAAGCAATATAAGAGCAACACGGAAGCAGAACTTGATTTCTTCCTAAAAAGGTATTTCCGTTTTCAATTGAGATGGGATGATTCTTTAAATCAAAGAATGATCAATAATATCAAAGTATATTGTCTCCTACTTAGACTGATAAATCCAAGAGAAATTGCTATATCCTCTATTCAAAGGGGAGAAATGAGTTTAGATATTCTGATGATTCAAAAGGATTTAACTCTTACAGAATTAATGAAAAAGGGTATATTAATTATCGAACCAGTTCGTTTGTCTATAAAAAATGACGGACAATTTATTATGTACCAAAGTCTAAATATTTCATTGGTTCATAAGAGTAAGCCCCAAATTAATCAAAGATACCGAGAAAAAAGCTATATTGCTAAGATTAATTTGGATAAATCCATTGAAAGACATCAAAGAATGGTTGAAAATAGATACAAAAATCATTATGATTTGTTCTTTGTTCCCGAAAAAATTTTATCCACTAAAGGACGTAAAGAATTAAGAATTCTAATTTGTTTCAATTCACGGAAGAGAGATGGTATTCATAAAAATCCAGTATTTTGCAACAACGTAAAAAACTTTGTTTTGGATAAAAGAAAACATTTTGATAAAAAGAAACTAATTAAATTAAAGTTCGTTCTTTGGCCTAATTCTCGATTAGAAGATTTATCTTGTATGAATCGATATTGGTTTGATACCAATAATGGGAGCCGCTTCAGTATGATAAGGATAAATATGTATCAACGATTGCAAATTTTTTAATGATGCGTTTTTCATATATATTCTGTACCATATATGTATGGTATATGAAACAAATAGTTGCACCCATGTATTGTCTTACCTTCCAGTCTGATACATGATCAATGCATGTATCAATATCCAATAGATCCATAAATGATTAACGGAACCTTCTTATTTTTTATTTGATTATTCGATTAGATCCAAAATTTTGTATCTTTTCTAAATGTAGAAATATGTCATCCTTTCCTATTCCTATACGAATTTTCATATTCCTATTCCTATACGAATAAAATTGAAAAGAAAATTGGATTGATTAATTTTATTTGATAAAATTAGGAGTTCATAAAGAAATTAAGATTATTGTGCATACCAAATTAAAATGACTAGCATTATTCTTACTGATCAGTAAAATCCATTAAAAAAAAAGAGGATAGAAAATCCGTTTTATGGTAAAAAATTCATTCATTTCAGTTATTTCACAAGAAGAAAAAGAAGAAAACAGGGGGTCCGTTGAATTTCAAGTATTTCATTTCACCAATAAGATACGAAGACTGACTTCACATTTGGAATTGCACAGAAAAGACTATTTATCTCAGAGAGGTCTACGTAAAATCCTGGGAAAACGCCAACGACTGCTCTCTTATTTGTCAAAGAAAAATAGAGTACGTTATAAAGAATTAATTAGTCAGCTGGATATTCGGGAATCAAAAACTCGTTAATTGAAAAAGGAATTTGAATTATTTTTTTTTTTATTAGATCTTGAATTTTAATGAACTTCTTTTCATTTTCAGCAATTCATGAAAGAATGAATCGAGGAATAACCTATGAATGTAACAACTACAAGAAAAGACCTCATGATAGTCAATATGGGACCTCACCACCCATCAATGCATGGTGTTCTTCGGCTCATCCTTACTCTAGATGGCGAAGATGTTATTGATTGTGAACCAATATTGGGTTATTTACACAGAGGAATGGAAAAAATTGCGGAAAATCGAACAGTTATACAATATCTGCCTTATGTAACACGTTGGGATTATTTAGCTACTATGTTCACAGAAGCAATAACCGTAAATGGACCAGAACAGTTGGGAAACATTCAAGTACCTAAGAGAGCCAGTTATATCAGAGTAATTATGTTAGAGTTGAGTCGTATAGCTTCTCATCTGTTATGGCTTGGCCCCTTTATGGCAGATATTGGTGCACAGACTCCTTTTTTCTATATTTTCAGAGAAAGAGAATTAGTATATGATCTATTCGAAGCTTCCACCGGTATGAGAATGATGCATAATTATTTTCGTATCGGAGGAGTAGCGGCCGATCTACCTTATGGATGGATAGATAAATGTTTGGATTTCTGTGATTATTTTTTAACAGCGGTTTCTGAATATCAAAAACTTATTATGCGAAATCCTATTTTTTTAGAACGAGTTGAGGGGGTAGGCATTATTGGTCCAGAAGAAGCAATAAATTGGGGTTTATCGGGACCAATGCTACGAGCTTCCGGAATCCAATGGGATCTTCGTAAAGTTGATCATTATGAATGTTACGACGAATTGGATTGGGAAATCCATTGGCAAAAAGAAGGAGATTCATTAGCTCGCTATTTAGTCCGAATCGCTGAAATGAGGGAATCGATAAAAATTATTCAACAGGCTCTGGAAGGAATTCCAGGGGGACCCTATGAGAATTTAGAAACCCGATTCTTTGCTAGAGAAAGGGATCCAGAATGGAATGATTTTGAATATCGATTCATTAGTAAAAAACCTTCTCCTACTTTTGAATTACCGAAGCAAGAACTTTATGTAAGAGTTGAAGCCCCAAAGGGAGAATTGGGAATTTTTTTAATAGGAGATCAGAGTGGTTTTCCTTGGAGGTGGAAAATTCGTCCACCTGGTTTTATCAATTTGCAAATTCTTCCTCAGTTAGTTAAAAGAATGAGATTGGCCGATATTATGACAATACTAGGTAGCATAGATATCATTATGGGAGAAGTTGATCGTTAAAATGATAATTGATACAACAGAAGTACAAGATATAAATTCTTTTTCTAGATTGGAATCTTTAAAAGAAGTCTATGGAATCATAGGGATGTTTTTCCCTATTTTGACTCTTGTATTGGTAATCACAATAGGTGTACTCGTAATTGTGTGGTTAGAAAGAGAAATATCTGCAGGAATACAACAACGTATTGGTCCCGAATACGCCGGTCCTTGGGGAATTCTTCAAGCTTTAGCAGATGGGACAAAACTTATTTTCAAAGAGAATCTTTTTCCATCTAGAGGAGATACTCGTTTATTCAGTATAGGACCATCCATAGCAGTTATATCAATTTTACTAAGTTATTCAGTAATTCCTTTTAGTTATCACCTTGTTTTAGCTGATCTCAATATCGGTGTTTTTTTATGGATTGCCATTTCCAGTATTGCTCCCATTGGACTCCTTATGTCAGGATATGGATCAAATAATAAATATTCTTTTTTAGGTGGTCTACGAGCCGCTGCTCAATCGATTAGTTATGAAATACCATTAACCCTTTGTGTGTTATCAATATCTCTACGTGCGATTCGTTAAAACAGAAATTTTTCTTTATTCCTTTCTTTTTCGAAAAGAAATTGAATAGATATCTCCTTTTTTATTCATCATTCAGTTTGATGACCTAAATCAGATAGTTGTATGAGTGAAAGAAAACAGCTTAGAAATTAGCAGTAAAAAGATTGA